TTTTCTTCCAATCCAAAGAATTTACTTTATGCATAGGTTATCGATTCAGCATTGGATAAGAATGGGGGAGATCCCCGTTTTTCGAAAAAAAAAGGGAGGGTTCAAATCATTTTTTTTTCGACATGAGTGTTCTCTATCGAAAACAATTTCCAACTATTCATTTTTCATTTTGAACCCATTTATCTATTAACATAGTAGTAGAAAGAGTACTTTGCTGCATCCGGACTTCAAACAGTTTAGCTTTAACCATATTAAATTAATGGCCCCACGTTATTGGTTGATAGAGAATCAAAGTCTATTTACCAATGAACCGCGAAATGCTATGGTTCTTAACGATTTTCTTATTAATTTATTCATTTATTAATTTATTCAGAAGTAATTCGCAGGACCATGCACCTTTTCTTTCCTAGTTAAACCGAAAAAAAAAAGAGGTCATCTGGTTCAATCCAGCGTATTCTTGAAATAAACAACTCGCACACACTCCCTTTCCAAAAAAAATCAATACACCAAGAACTACACTTAGATTTATTAGATTTGTTGCTAAAATATCGGTATTAAACCCGAAGCTCCCGGCGGACGGCCAGTGACCAAAAGAAACGAAAGAGTCGGTTATAGTTTTCATATGGATCTCCTCTTATTTTATAGATATAGACAGATTAATTAAATTATCTTTTTTATTCTATATATTTCTATTTTTCTATATACATATTTATATTGATATTTTCTATATTATTGTTCTTTTATGCATTTATCCGTATTCTATTCATTTACTTACCTTTTTTCGGTAATTAGAAATTTCGAATTTCTAATAAGAATAATATTTATTATAATTTGGTACTAGGTCTCGTGTTAATTGCGAATTTTTATTTGTCCCGCAACACTTCCTAAAAAAGGTTTTGATTGGACTAAGAAGGGGGAAGGAAGAAAGCGAGTTCGTTCGTATACTACTTCCTCATTCTCAAATCAGTCCTTCCCATACCATAATTGTCCCACTAAAAATAAATAAAGAAAAATAAATAAAGAGTTAAATCTTGATATAATTTGAAAAAGCAAGCATCAAGCACAAGTCAATAAAATAAAAAAATACGTATTTTTAGGATTAAACAAAAGGATTCGCAAATAAAAGTGCTAATGCAACAACCAATCCATAAATTGTTAAAGCTTCCATAAAAGCCAGACTAAGTAATAAAGTACCTCGTATTTTTCCCTCCGCCTCGGGCTGTCTCGCAATACCTTCTACAGCCTGACCTGCAGCAGTACCTTGACCAACCCCAGGTCCAATAGAAGCAAGCCCAACGGCCAACCCAGCAGCAATAACGGAAGCGGCAGAAATCAATGGATTCATAATAAATTCCTCGCAACAAAATAAAGAAATGGTTAATGATACAATCAACCAATAAACTATGACTTAATTATTTCAGCGATAAGATTTTCATACAGTCGAAACAACTCAAAATTTCAAATTGAAGTAATAAATAATATTATTAAATCATTAGAATTACTTCGATATCTGATATTTCTTTTTTATTTTTAGTTTCTGCCCATTGCGTTTTTGTGAATTCATACAACCTTTTGTTTTTTCATTTCTTTCTTTATTCCGAGCCATTCTTTGAATTCAAACTCTTCGCTCCTTTTCGGGATTTAATTTCTTTATTCAATATTCAATTCACAATTACAGTTTTACAACCGAAAAGAAGGACTTTTATTGGAATCTCGATCTAAACTCCCAGTAATATGGCCGATTAGATATATCTTTTAACTAATACTAATATATAACTAGTTAATGCCTAATATTCCATATACATGTCTTTCGTCCATAACGTAAACCAACTATTCGTTTCGTATCTTAGATTCAATCGGATTATAAAATCATTTTTCAAAACATCTACACAGGAAAGTTGGCTTATAGCCATTATATATTTCCCTACACCTAGTTTGATCCCGCTCTGCTAAACAACCCATTTTTTTTTTGTAATCTGTAAACTTTTCTCTTCCTTTTATTTATCATTATCTCAGATGGATAGAATCAATCTAAATAGACACTAAACGGACGAATTCCTTAGGCTGAATCATTGTAAATCATTGTATAAAAATAGAAGTGATCTAAGTTGATGTAATTGATTATTTATTAATATTCAATATTTTGTTTTGGTCAATCGGTGAATTGAATAAAAAACCCGACTGAAACGGGAATGGCTCTAGAAAAGTCTAATCGCATATTGTAAACAAATCAAATCATATTGTAAACAAATCAAATAAAGAATTCTTATTCGGATTATGACTCCTAAAATTGGAATTGAATGAATAAAACAATCAAGACACTATCACTCTAAAGAGAATATTCATTGAATTGGAAGGGGGGCTAAATTGGTAAAATGAAGTTTAGGAAAAAGATCTTTTAGATCTCTTTCCTTTTTTTTTTTTACAATTCTCGAATATCGTAATCTTTTTTACTAGTCCTCGAGATCGTATAGACCCCTTTGTCTTGGTATGTTTATATTTATGTTCACCAAGGCGATTCTCTAAAAACTATTTCGAAAATTAGTCAATGATGCCCCTCCATGGATTCACCTATATAAGCCGCAGCTAAAGTTGCAAAAATAAGAGCTTGAATACCGCTTGTAAATAATCCAAGAAACATTACAGGTATAGGAACCACTAAAGGCACTAAAGAAACAAGAACAACAACTACTAATTCATCCGCTAATATATTTCCGAAAAGTCGAAAGCTAAGTGATAAGGGTTTTGTGAAATCTTCTAAAACGTTAATGGGTAAAAGGATCGGAGTTGGTTGAATGTATTTACCAAAATAACCTAATCCTTTTTTGCTAAGGCCGGCATAAAAATAGGCTACTGACGTAAGTAAAGCTAAAGCCACAGTAGTGTTTATATCATTCGTAGGTGCAGCTAACTCTCCATGAGGTAACTCTATGATTTTCCAAGGTAAAAGGGCCCCAGACCAATTAGAAACAAAAATAAATAGAAAGAGAGTTCCAATAAAAGGAACCCATGGACCATATTCCTCTCCAATCTGAGTTTTGCTCACGTCTCGAATGAATTCAAGGACATATTCGAAGAAATTCTGGCCATTAGTCGGAATGGTTTGTGGATTCCGAACAGCTACAATAGATGACCCTAATAAAATAGCAATTACAACCCAAGACGTAATAAGTACTTGAGCATGGACTTGAAACCCCCCTATTTTCCAATAGAAATGCTGGCCTACTTCCACACCGGATACATCATATAGCCCCTTTAATGTGTTGATGGAACATGATAGAACATTCATATTGCCCTCTGAATGAAAAAAAAAAGGAATTATTTTGATTCAACTATCTTTTTTTTAACGTTGTCCATTTTTATTTTCTATTTTGAATAACAACTAATCACAGAATATCCCCAGTTCTTTTTATCTGTTTTGTTTTTGTGCGATTCAGAAATAAGAACCAATTCCATAAATTCATATAGTTCGCAAAATTATTTATTTATCTTATTATTATATTTATTTATCTTATAATTAATCAGGGATTTCGTATATAACTAGAACGACCCTCACAAATTGCAAATATTAATTTGTTAAGAATTAATCGGATTGAAGCAATAGCGTCATCATTCGCTGGAATCGAAATATCTGCCAGATCCGGGTCACTGTTTGTATCAATTAAACAAATCGTTGGAATTCCCAAAGTGAGACATTCTCGAAGAGCCGTATATTCTTCTTGCTGATCAAGAATTATTACAATATCGGGTAACCCCGTCATATATTTAATCCCCCCCAGATATGTTTTCAAGTCAGATAACTGTCTCTTCAATCGAGCCGCATCCCCCTTCGGAAGGCGGTTTAGTCTTCCTGTTTTTTGTTCCATTCTCAAGTCCCTGAACTTTTGAAGTCTCGTTTCTGTAGTGGACCAATTCGTTAAAATACCGCCGAGCCATTTTTTATTAACATAATGACACCGAGCCCTTATTGCAGCTCGCGCTACTGAATCAGCTGCTTTCTTTTTGGTACCAACAATTAAGAATTGTTTTCGGCTACTTGCTGCATCAAAAACTAAATCACAAGCTTCTGATAAAAAACGAGCAGTTCGAGTAAGATTTGTAATATGAATACCTTTACGCTTTGCAGAAATATAAGGTGCCATTCTTGGATCCCATTTTCTAGTCCCATGACCAAAATGAACTCCTGCTTCCAGCATCTCCTCCAAATTAATGTTCCAATATCTTCTTCTCATTTCTCCCCACACTTTCTCCCTCTCTTTTTTTTTTTTAAAAAAAAGAACGGGGTACCCTGAAATAAATAATTGTTCCGACGGAACTTTCCCTTTTCCCGGAAATTGGACATTGATATACGAACGAAGCGATTAATGTCTGTCTATTACGTATTATCTTTATTTCTTTATTATTATTAACACAAATCCCATCTAACAAATCACAAGACAATCAATAGTTAAAAGGATAAATCCCCTCTTAGGAATCATTAAATCCTATAAATGATTGTTCTGCTGGATCATAGAAATTTTTGAAATGCACGAATCAAATAATTCTCGGTGGTGGAACAAGATATCTCTCCTTTCCCCCTCGAAAAAATTCTTCTTTTTGATTTTCAAAGCAATACTCTTATATTGCTTTGCGCGGTGCACTAGTCTTTTGAATCCGGTACCGACGGGTATCCTACCACCTAGAACAACGTTTTCTTTCAGGCCTTTCAACCAATCAATACGACCGCGGAGAGCGGCTTTTGCTAAAACGCGAGCAGTTTCTTGAAAACTCGCCTCGGATATGAAACTTTGAGTATTCAAAGATGCTCTTGTTATTCCCAATAATATGGCTCGGTAACAGATCGCTTCCTCCAAAGCGCGTCCTGTTCGTTCCGCTCGCAATAATCCAATAAGCTCTCCGGGTAAAAAAACATTAGACATTCCATCGTCTGAAACCAAGACTTTTGATGTTATTTGACGTACAATAATTTCGATATGCCTATTATGGATCTGCACCCCCTGGGATCGATAAACCTTTTGGATCTTATTAACCAAAGAGATACGACTTTGCGCTATAGTTAACTCAGCACCAATCAAGAATCCCCAAGGAATTCCAAGAATTCTTGTTATACACCCCTTCCAACTCTCAACTCTCTTTTCTAAGTTTATCGATATTGAATCAATTGAACGCACTTCTAACACTTGTTCCACTTTTGGAAGACCCTGTGTTATATCACCAGATCTCGATTTTTCATATATAAATGTAACTAACGTATCTCCTTCATAAAGGATTTCTCCATAATGGCCGTGAACAGTTGCCCCCGGAGTGGCCAAATAAGGATTAGCCGATCTTATTACTACATAGTCAACGTAAACAATTATAACTTGGCCCGATTTTAGGTGTGGTCCGTTTTTGGCCATATATATATTTTCACAAATAAACTGCCCCGGGCTAATTATTGTCAATCTTTCTTCACAAGAATTATGATAATAATTATGACGGCGAATATACCACTTCAAATTGAATGGATTCAAAACACCCTTACTGCATGGATCGGGATTAACAATTCTCTCCTTTTCATCCATTAAATAATATTGAAATACTTGAAAAGTCTGTTTTAAATTGTTAAGTTTCAGATATTTAGTTACGGAAATCTGATTATGAGTTATGAAATGGTAAAATGAATAAAAATTCGCAAATTGAAGGGCTATTCCTAAGGGGCCCAACCAATTCCTAAGTGGAATTATAGGATTTCCTTTAATTGTTTCTTTTATTACATTGTGAGAGTTTACACCATTGAATAGATCCATTCGAAAACAATTAGATGATGACAAAATCATCAACGATTGACATTCGTTATTTCTATTCAACAACGTACTAAGAGTTCCTTGATTTTTTTTAAGTGATCTTGCCTTGGAATAAACGGAAGAAAGTGGATTAATATTAAGACGATCTAACCCATTATCAGAGACCAATCCTGACCCGGATGGATCATTCCTTTTTCTGCTGATATATGAAATAGGGGATTTCATTAAGTTGATTCTTAGAAAATCACGAATCAGACCCTTTGTATTTACTTCAACAACAGAAGCTTGGGCCCCCTCGATAAAAGAATTTTTTTTGTCTTGATCCCAATTCAAGACTAAACAAGTCCGAACTAGTTGAATACTTGTGTCAGAAATTCCCTGACGTGGTTTACCATTTCCATAAAGAATATAATTGACAACTCGAAGCTTCAGATTATCCTTTTCCTGCAATGGGGCTTGGAGGAGAAGTCTTTCTAAATTTATACCATCTGCTATTTCGAATATGACTACTGGGCGAACAAAAACAAAATACTTTTTCTTGGTAGGTGTGAAAAGTTGGACATATATCCAACTTTTCACTTCTAAGGAATCCTTAGACTTTGTTTTTACCGTTCCTGGTGGTATCAAGATACCACTGTGTCGGGATATCTTATCTGCCTCTCCCGGAAAATGGATATCTCCAGAAAAGATTTTAAGTTCTATTTTTTTTTTTTTTTTCTCCACTCGGACCAATCCGCCTACTCGACTTCTTGTATTTAAAGTAATTTGTGTATCTCCTCCAATGATACTATTATTCCGTACCATTAGGGAAGAAGATTCGGGGAAAATATACACTTCCTCTGGAATGAAAAAAAAGCGATCTACTTTCATTTTGTATTTTGGCTTAAATTCTTTGACTCCTTGATACTCAATCAAATCTTCTTTTTTGACAATTGAATGCACCCCTATAGTCCCATATTTAGTAATTCCTGAACTCTTTCTTCGGTATTGGCGATCGTCGAAAAAAGCAAAAATACTATTTCTACGGAAAATACCATTTATGGGTATTTCAATTGAAATACTGGAGTGGGACATTAGTTCTTTCTCTCGTTCTTGAATCGATTGGAATGGGATGATGAATCTATTTCTTCGCCTCTTTGCCAATAAATCAGAATTCCCGTGGATAATAGCCGAAGATATGAGATTACAATAGCTAGTACATATGACTCGATTAAGTTCTAAATAATCAGGAATCCTACCTTCCTTTTTACCTGAAAAATCTGAACTAAAGAATTTTTGTTTAACGTGATCATTATTTACTGAAGGGCTAGAAATATATCTTTGTTCGACAGAAAGAGAATGAACGTTCATTTGATCTTGATCCTTGTGTATCGAAAAGGGAATTATACTGGATTTGGATGAACCTCCTGATAATATCCATAGATGGCTTGTTTTTGGTAATAGATGTACATTACTATATATAAATTCAGGTGCATGGGAGACGTCAGTACTCCAGTGCATTTCGCCCTCTGAGTCGGAATAAATATGTTTTCGAACCCTCTCTTTAAAACTCAAAGTATATGTTCCAGAACGGATTTCGGCAATCACTTGTTCTGATTCTACATATTGATCGTTTTGAACTAAAAGCAAACTTTTTGGTGGAATAGTCACGTTATGTATAATATCTTGACTCTCAATAGTTACATACAAGTCGATAGAACATAGAAAAGCTGGA